TTAAAAATAAGCTAAAATAAGCTTTTGGGCTCATACCTCAAATATAAAGGATAACCCTTTTTTTTAAAAATAAAGTGCCTGATTAAAGGATTATTCTGATAGGATAAATTAAGTAGTTTTCTACCTTTATTATATTTTATAGAATTAAACTATACCTAATAGTATCAAAAACTATTGTGCATCTTACACTAAAATATAATTAATTATAAAAAATTTTAATTTTTTTATATTACAAATTAGTAATTATTTTATATTTACTACTTATTTAACTCTAATAAAATATTTTTTTTGTTTATTTTATTTTTTAGAACTATAATTTCAATTTCTTCTAATTCTTGATTTGGTTGTTGAGTTGGATTAGAAATTAATTTACTAAGATTTATCCCCTTAATCTCCAACTCTAATAATTTACTATCTTCTGAAGCCTCCTTAAAATATTTTCTTACCCAATCTATTGCATCAATAAATTTTTTATTTTCAATTTTAATAAAAATAATTTTAATAAAAAATTTTGAAATAAATAATTTTATTTCAATTATAATTAACTCATCATTATTAATAAAAATAGGATCAACCCCCTTTCACTTCTGATTCCCCAATATTTCAGAAGGATTATCCTGATTCAATAATTTTCTATTAATAACCTGACAAAAAATTACCCCTTTAATTTTACTTTCTTATTATTTAAATATTAATTTTTTATATTTTATTATTATTTTAAATGTAATAATTGGAGCTATTGGAGGATTAAATCAAACTTCTTTACGTAAATTAATAGCATTTTCATCAATTAATAATTTAGGATGAATAATTTTTACCTTATTAATCAGAGAAAATTTATGAATATTATATTTCTTAATATATTCATTTTTAATTAGAATTATATTCTTTTTATTTTATAACTTAAATATATTTTTTATTAATCAATTATTTATCAATAATATAAATTTTATAATTAAAATAAACTTATTAATTAATTTTATATCTTTAAGTGGATTACCACCTTTCATAGGATTTTTACCTAAATGAATTGTAATTAACTTTTTAATAATTAATAAACTTTATTTTTTAACATTTATTATAGTAATAAGAAGACTAATTACTATTTATTTTTATATTCGAATTATTTACTCATCATTTATATTTAATTATTTTAAAATAAAATGATTTAAAATTAATATCAAAAATAAATTAATAAATATTATTAACTTTTTCTCATTAATTTCTATTATAGGAATAATTATAAGAACTTTTTTATTTTTATAAGGTTTTAAGTTAAAATAAACTAATAATCTTCAAAATTATTTATAAAGAAATTTCTTTAAGCCTTAGTAAATAATTTACCCCTTAAAATTTGCAATTTTATATCATTATTGAATATAAGACTTAATAAAAGAGAATATTTCTCGTAAATAAATTTACAATTTATCGCTTTTAACTCAGCCATTTTATTTTATTTAATTTTAGCGAAAATGACTTTACTCTACAAATCATAAAGATATTGGAACATTATATTTTATTTTTGGAATTTGAGCAGGAATAGTAGGAACTTCATTAAGATTACTAATTCGAGCAGAATTAGGAACCCCCGGATCTTTAATTGGAGATGATCAAATTTATAATACAATTGTAACAGCTCATGCATTTATTATAATTTTTTTTATAGTAATACCAATTATAATTGGAGGATTTGGTAATTGATTAGTTCCATTAATATTAGGAGCACCAGATATAGCATTCCCCCGAATAAATAACATAAGATTTTGACTTTTACCCCCCTCTTTAACCCTTTTAATTTCTAGAAGTATTGTAGAAAATGGAGCAGGAACTGGTTGAACAGTTTACCCCCCTCTCTCATCTAACATTGCTCATAGAGGAAGATCAGTAGATTTAGCAATTTTCTCACTTCATTTAGCTGGAATTTCTTCAATTATAGGAGCTGTAAATTTTATTACAACAATTATTAATATACGAATTAATAATTTATCTTTTGATCAAATACCATTATTTGTTTGAGCTGTAGGAATCACAGCATTTCTACTTCTTCTATCATTACCAGTATTAGCTGGTGCAATTACTATATTATTAACTGACCGAAATCTTAATACATCATTTTTTGATCCAGCTGGGGGAGGAGATCCTATTTTATATCAACACTTATTTTGATTTTTTGGTCATCCAGAAGTTTATATTTTAATTTTACCAGGATTTGGTATAATTTCTCATATTATTTCCCAAGAAAGAACAAAAAAAGAAACATTTGGATGTTTAGGAATAATTTATGCTATAATAGCAATTGGATTATTAGGATTTATTGTTTGAGCTCATCATATATTTACAGTAGGAATAGATATTGATACTCGAGCATATTTTACCTCAGCAACTATAATTATTGCTGTTCCAACAGGAATTAAAATTTTTAGTTGAATAGCAACTCTTCATGGTACTCAAATTAATTATAGACCTTCAATCTTATGAAGATTAGGATTTGTGTTTTTATTTACCGTAGGAGGATTAACAGGAGTAATTTTAGCTAATTCCTCAATTGATATTACATTACATGATACTTATTATGTAGTAGCTCACTTTCATTATGTATTATCTATAGGAGCTGTATTTGCTATTATAGGAGGATTTATTCATTGATACCCCCTATTCTCAGGATTATCTTTAAATCCATATTTACTTAAAATCCAATTTTTCACCATATTTTTAGGAGTTAATTTAACTTTCTTTCCCCAACATTTTTTAGGGTTAGCAGGTATACCTCGACGATACTCTGATTACCCAGATTCATACATTTCATGAAATTTAATTTCATCTTTAGGATCATACATCTCATTATTAGCAGTAATAATAATTTTAATTATTATTTGAGAATCAATAATTTTTCAACGAATTGCTTTATTCCCATTAAATATGCCATCATCAATTGAATGATATCAAGCCTTACCCCCAGCTGAACATTCTTATAATGAACTTCCAGTTTTAAGAAACTTCTAATATGGCAGATTATATGTAATGGATTTAAACCCCATTTATAAAGGATTATCCTTTTTTTAGAAATGGCAACTTGATCTAATTTAAATTTACAAAATGGAGCATCACCTTTAATAGAACAAATTATTTTTTTCCACGATCATACATTAATTATTTTAATCATAATTACTATTTTAGTGGGATACTTAATATTAAATTTATTTTTTAATAAATTTATTAATCGATTTTTATTAGAAGGACAAATAATTGAAATAATTTGAACCATTCTTCCAGCTATTACATTAATTTTTATTGCATTACCATCATTACGTTTATTATATTTACTTGATGAATTAAATAATCCTTTAATTACATTAAAATCTATTGGTCATCAATGATATTGAAGATATGAATATTCAGACTTTCACAATATTGAATTTGATTCATATATAATTCCATCAAATGAATTAACCCCAAATAATTTTCGATTATTAGATGTTGACAACCGAATTATTTTACCAATAAACAATCAAATTCGAATTTTAGTTACTGCAACAGATGTAATTCACTCATGAACTATCCCATCATTAGGAGTAAAAGTAGATGCTAATCCTGGACGTTTAAACCAAACAAACTTTTTTATTAATCGACCAGGAATTTATTATGGTCAATGCTCTGAAATTTGTGGAGCTAATCACAGATTTATACCAATTGTTATTGAAAGAATTTCAATTAAAAATTTCATTAATTGAATTAATAATTACTCTTCATTAGATGACTGAAAGCAAGTATTGGTCTCTTAAACCACTTTATAGTAAATTAGCAATTACTTCTAATGAAAAAAAGAATTAGTTAATATATAACATAAATATGTCAAATTTAAATTATTACATCAGTAATATTCTTTTATTCCCCAAATAATACCAATTAATTGAATTTTATCTTTAATTTTTTTTATTATTATTTTTATTATTTTTAATATTATAAATTATTATATTTATTATAATTCAAATAATATAAATAATAATAATTTAATTAACATTAAATCTAAAAATAACTTAATTTGAAAATGATAAGCAATTTATTTTCAATTTTTGACCCATCAACAAATCTATTTAATTTACCAATTAATTGAATTAGAACTCTACTAGGTTTAATATTTATCCCATATTCATTTTGATTAATTCCTAATCGACATTATATAATTTGAAATTTTATTTTAAACTCTTTACATAAAGAATTTAAAACTTTATTAAAAAACAATTATTTTAGTGGTTCAACTTTTATTTTCATTTCATTATTTTCTTTTGTACTATTTAACAATTTTTTAGGATTATTCCCATACATTTTTACTAGAACAAGTCATTTAACACTAACATTATCCTTATCATTACCTCTATGATTAAGATTTATATTATATGGATGAATTAATAATTATCAACATATATTTTCACACATAATTCCACAAGGAACCCCAACAATTTTAATACCATTTATAGTCCTAATTGAAACTATTAGAAATATTATTCGACCAGGAACTTTAGCTGTTCGATTAACAGCCAATATAATTGCAGGACACTTATTAATAACTTTATTAAGAAGTACAGGAACAAATTTATCTTATATTTTTATTATAATTTTAATTTTCATTCAAATCCTCCTTTTAATTTTAGAATCTGCAGTAGCAATTATTCAATCTTACGTAATTGCTATTTTAAGAACACTATATTCTAGAGAAATTAATTAATGAAAAATAATTTTAATTACCACCCATATCATTTAGTAGATTATAGTCCTTGACCTTTAACTGGATCAATTGGAGTTTTAACTTTAGTAACTGGAATAGTAAAATGATTCCACAATTTTAACATAAATTTATTAATTTTAGGATATATTATTACAATTTTAACTTTATATCAATGATGACGAGATGTTTGTCGAGAAGGTACATTTCAAGGTAAACATACAATTTTAGTAACTAAAGGATTACAATGAGGAATAATTTTATTTATTGTTTCAGAAATTTTATTTTTTGTCTCATTTTTTTGAGCCTTTTTTCATAGAAGATTATCACCTAATATTGAAATTGGAGCTATTTGACCACCAATAAGAATCTACCCATTTAATCCTTTCCAAATTCCATTATTAAATACTATTATTTTAATTAGATCTGGAATAACAGTAACCTGAGCTCACCATGCACTCATAGAAAATAATTACACACAAGTTATTCAAAGATTATTTTTAACAATTTGCTTAGGAATTTATTTTACTATTCTTCAAGCCTATGAATATTTAGAAGCTCCATTTTGTATTGCTGATAGAATTTACGGATCTACATTTTTTATAGCAACAGGTTTCCATGGACTTCACGTAATTATTGGAACTATTTTTTTAACTGTATGTTTTTTTCGACAATTAAATAAACATTTTTCAAAAAATCATCATTTCGGATTTGAAGCAGCAGCTTGATATTGACATTTTGTAGATGTTGTATGATTATTCCTTTATATTTCAATTTACTGATGAGGAAATTAATTATTTATATAATATATTTAGTATATTTGATTTCCAATCAAAAAGTTTAATCATAATTTAATATAAATAATTATTTTAATTTCAACTATTACTTTAATAATTATAATAATTTCTAATATTATAATATTCTTATCAATCCTATTATCTAAAAAATCATTTATAGATCGAGAAAAATGCTCACCATTCGAGTGTGGATTCGATCCAAAATCATCAGCACGAATTCCATTTTCATTACATTTTTTCTTAATTACAGTTATTTTTTTAATTTTTGATGTAGAAATTGCACTAATTTTCCCAATTATTTTCACATTCAAATTAGTAAATTTATTTAATTGAATAAAAATTAGATTTTTTTTTATTATTATCCTATTAATAGGATTATACCATGAATGAAATCAAAACATATTAAATTGAACTAATTAAGGATTATAGTTTATTTAAAACATTTGATTTGCATTCAAAAAATATTAATCTTATTAATTTATCTTAAATAAGAAGCAAATTTTGCATTTAATTTCGACTTAAAAGTTAGAGTTATTAACTCCTTATTTATTAATTTAATTGAAACCAAATAGAGGTATATCACTGTTAATGATAAAATTGAATTTCTTATTCCAATTAAAGAAATATATTTATTTAAAATTAAGCTGCTAACTTAATTTTTAGTGGTTAAATTCCATTAATATTTCTTATTTATATAGTTTATAAATAAAACATTACATTTTCATTGTAAAAATAAAAAAATATTTTTTTATAAATATATTTAAAGATTAACTAATCTCCTTAATATCTTCAATATTACACTCTACTTATAAGCTATTTAAATAAACATTAATTAATAACACATATATATAAATTATTATTCATAAAACAAATCTAAATAAATAAATTTTTAAATTATTTATTTGAAATATTCTATAAAAAATAGAATACTTCTTAATAATTTTAACTATACCTTGACCACTATATATTTCTCTTCAACCTATATCAACAATTTTCAATAAATTTTGACCATAATTTAAAAAATAATATCTTACCCCATAAGTTGATAATCTTGGTATAAATCATATTAAACATAAAAATCTTCTTAAATTATAAGTTAATATAAACTTATTTATTCTATAAATATTTATATTTCTAACTAAAAATCCTAATAAAGCACCCATTAATCTAACATAAATAACTATTATTTTTAAATTAAAAGGTAAATAAATCATATAAGGATAATAAAAAATAACTCATCTTAATAATCTTCCTCTTACAACTCTTATAAATAACAATAAAAACATTCTATTTAATATAATATAATCTTCATCATATAAATTATAAACAGATAATAAATTAAAATCATTAATTATTAAATATATTAATAAACGAATAGTATAATACATAGTTAAACCAGTAGAAATATAATAAAAAAAAAATACAAACATATTTAAATTTCTAAAACTTACTATTTCTAAAATTAAATCCTTAGAATAAAATCCAGCTAAAAAAGGAATACCACATAAAGCTATATTAGAAATATTTAAACATAAAGAAGTTAAAGGTAAATAAAATCTAATTCCACCTATATAACGAATATCTTGAATATCATTTATTATATGAATAATTACCCCAGCACATATAAATAATAAAGCTTTAAATATAGCATGAGTTAATAAATGAAAAAAAGCCAAATCTGGAAATCCTATTCTTAAAATTCTTATTATTAAACCTAATTGTCTCAAAGTAGATAAAGCAATAATTTTTTTTAAATCAAATTCATAATTAGCAGAAATCCCAGCTATAAATATAGTTATTATCCCTAATAATAATAAAATTTTAATAAAAAAAGTATTTAAAATTATTAAATTAAAACGAATTAATAAATATACCCCAGCAGTAACTAAAGTAGAAGAATGGACTAAAGCAGAAACTGGAGTTGGAGCAGCTATAGCTGCAGGTAACCAAGAACTAAAAGGAATTTGAGCTCTTTTAGTTATTGAAGCAATAATAATTATTAATCTAATAACTTCTATAACTAAATCATTTCTTATAAAATTTAAATAAAAAATATAATTTCATCTCCCATAATTTAATATTCAAGAAATAACTATTAAAATTAACACATCCCCAATTCGATTTGATAAAACTGTTAATATACCAGCATTATAAGATTTTAAATTTTGATAATAAATAACCAAACAATAAGAAACCAACCCTAAACCATCTCAACCTAATAAAATTCTAATAATATTAGGACTAACAATTAATAAAATTATAGAAAATACAAATAATAAAACTAAAATAATAAAACGAAATAAATTTAATTCAGAACTTATATAACTTTTACTATAATAAATAACAACAGAAGAAATTATTAAAACAAATATTATAAATAAAAGAGATATTCAATCTAATAAAATAGATATAACAATGCTAACAGAATTTAAAGAAATAATCTCCCACTCAAAAAATAACACAATATTATTTATAATAAAATAAATTATTAAAAATAAATTTATTAATCTAAAAAAAAACAAAAAAACAAAAAACAAAAAACAAATATTTTTATTATTAATAATTTAAAATGATATTATTTCATATTTTTGACACCACAAATCAATATTTTAATTAAATTATTTAAATTTTTTTAAATTATTAAATATTCAACTTTTAAAATTATAATATTCAATGGCAATCAATGTAATAATAATAATAAATATTCACGAGAAACACCACAATAAAATCTATATATTCCTTGAAAAATTTTCCCATGTTGGGTAAAAGAATATAAATATAATCTATAACCAGCACTAAAAAAAGAAATCAATATTAATATTAATATAGATAATCAAGATCATCTTATTATTCTATTAATTAATCTAATTTCACCTAATAAATTTAATGAAGGAGGAGCTGATATATTTGAAGACATTAATAAAAATCACCACAATCTTATTGAAGGTATAAAATTTATTATACCCTTATTAATAAATAATCTTCGTCTATGTAAACGTTCATAATTAATATTAGCAAGACAAAATATTCCAGAAGAACATAAACCATGACCAATTATCATAATATAAGAACCGAAATAACCTCAATAATTTATCACTATAATTCCTCTAATTACAATTCTCATATGAGCCACTGAAGAATAAGCAATTAAAGATTTAATATCAACTTGACAAAAACACTTTAAACTAATATAAAATCCTCCTAATAATCTAATAATAACTCAAAAATAATTTAATTTCAAATTAATTTCCTGTAAAAAAATTAAAACCCGTAATAACCCGTACCCCCCTAATTTTAATATAATACCAGCTAAAATCATAGAACCAGATACAGGAGCCTCTACATGAGCTTTAGGAAGTCATAAATGAACAAAATATATAGGCATTTTTACTAAAAAAGCTAATACCATTCTAATATATAACAAAATAAAATTTATATTAAAAAACTTAAAAAAATAAAATATTATTCTATTTATTTCTCTATAAATATAAAATAAACCCATTAATAAAGGTAATGAAGCAAATAAAGTATAAAATATTAAATATATACCAGCTTGAATTCGCTCAGGTTGATACCCTCAGCCAATAATTAATAATAAAGTAGGAATTAATCTACCCTCAAAAAATAAATAAAATATAAATAAATTTATAACTCTAAAAGTTAAAAATAATAAAATTAATAATAATATAATATTCAATAAAAAAAAATTAACATAATAATTTAATTTTAATAAATTTTCTCTAGATATAATTATTAAAGAACAAATTCAAATTCTTAATAAAATTAATCCAAAAGAAATTAAATCACAAGAATAATAATAACTTAAATTAAAATTAAATAAATTTAAAGATAAATTTATAAAAATAAATATTAATACTAATAAAAATATTTGAACCATTCAAAATATTTTTTTTATAAAACATAAAGGAATTATAAAAATTATATATATTAAAATTTTTATCATTTTTATTTTAAATTAAATTAAAACTTTGAAAATAATCATTACCGTGAGTTCGAATTATTGAAACCAAAATAGATAAACCTAAAGAACCCTCACAAACTGAAAAAACTAAAAATACCATTAATATATATATATCATAATCAATTATCATCAAATAAATTAAAAAAAAAAAAAAAATTCTTAATACAATAAACTCTAATCTTAATAAAACAATCAATAAATGTTTATTTTTAGAAACAAAAATTAAATTACCAATAAAAAATATTACAACAATAATAATTCATATATTTAAAATTATCATTTATTTTATTTATGTTAGTTTTTATAGTTTAAAATAAAACTCTGGTCTTGTAAACCAAAATTAAGAAATATTCTTTAAAAACTCAAAAAAAAAGAATTATCTTTATCTATAATCTCCAAAATTACTATTTTTATTAAACTACTTTTTGTTTATTTATGAATGATAAAATTAACTTTATCTATATTTATTATTCTATTATCAATAATAATATACTTTATAACACACCCACTATCCATAGGAATATTAATTTTAATTCAAACAATATTAACATGTTTATTATCAGGAATATTAATTAAAACTTATTGATTTTCATATATTCTTTTTTTAACTTTCCTAGGAGGTTTATTAGTTTTATTTATTTATGTATCAAGTATTGCATCAAATGAATTATTTTTATTCTCTAATAATATAAAAACTATATTTTTCATTATAATGTTAATAATAATTTTAATTCAATATATTTTTATGAAAAACTTAAATTGAATAAATTTAATTAATAACTCAGAAATAAATAACTTTTTAAATTTTATATTTTTTAACAATGAAAATAAAATTAACCTAAATAAACTATATAATAATAATTCCTCAATATTAATATTATTATTAATTATCTATTTATTTATTACATTAATTGCAGTTGTAAAAATTACAAATATTTTTTTTGGACCTTTACGAACTTTTAATAATTAATGATAAACAAATTCAAACCAATTCGAAAAACTCACCCAATTTTTAAGATTATTAATGGATCTTTAATCGATTTACCAACCCCATCAAATATTTCAATTTGATGAAATTTCGGATCACTACTTGCTTTATGTTTAATAATTCAAATCTTAACAGGATTATTTTTAACTATATATTATACAGCCAACATTGAAATAGCTTTTTATAGAGTTAATTATATTTGTCGAAATGTAAATTATGGGTGAATAATTCGTACTTTACATGCAAACGGAGCATCATTTTTCTTTATTTGTATTTACATTCATATTGGACGAGGTATTTATTATGAATCATATAATTTAATGTATACCTGATTTATCGGAGTTATTATTTTATTTATATTAATAGCAACAGCATTCATAGGTTATGTCCTACCTTGAGGTCAAATATCATTCTGAGGAGCAACAGTAATTACAAATTTATTATCAGCAATTCCATATTTAGGAAATATACTAGTAAATTGAATTTGAGGGGGATTTGCAGTAGATAATGCTACACTAACCCGATTTTATACTTTCCATTTTCTTCTACCATTTATTATTTTAATATTAACTATAATCCATCTATTATTTCTTCATCAAACAGGATCTAATAATCCTTTAGGAATAAATAGAAATCTTGATAAAATTCCATTCCACCCATTTTTTACTTTTAAAGATTTAATTGGATTTATCATTTTAATTTTTTTATTAACTATATTAACTCTAACTAATCCTTATTTACTAGGAGATCCTGATAATTTTATTCCTGCTAATCCCTTAGTTACTCCTATCCATATTCAACCTGAATGATATTTTTTATTTGCTTATGCTATTTTACGATCTATTCCAAACAAATTAGGGGGTGTAATTGCTTTAGTAATATCAATTTTAATTTTAATTATTCTACCATTTACTTTCAATAAAAAAATTCAAGGATTACAATTTTATCCAATTAATCAATTACTATTTTGATTTTTCATTATAATAGTTATTTTACTAACCTGAATTGGAGCTCGACCTGTTGAAAACCCATATATTATTACAGGACAAATTTTAACAATCTTATATTTTAGTTATTTTATTATTAATCCTATATTAAGTAAATATTGAGATAAATTAATCTTTAATTAATTAATGAGCTTGTTAAGCATTTGTTTTGAAAACTTAAGAAAGAATTTTTTATTCTATTAATTTATATACTAAAAATAATCAAATTAAAAAAAAATTTTTACACCTAAAAAAAATAATAAAAAATTTAAAGAAACTGGTAAATAACTCTTTCAAGATAAATATATTAATTTATCATAACGATAACGAGGTAATGTTCCACGAACTCAAATAAATAAAAAAGAAATAAATCTTAACTTTAAATAAAAAAATAAATTCAATTCATAACCCCCTATATAAATAATAACAAATAAAATTCTTATAAATAAAATTCTTGAATATTCAGCTAAAAAAATTAATGCAAATCCTCCACTTCTATATTCAATATTAAATCCAGAAACCAACTCTCTTTCCCCTTCAGCAAAATCAAAAGGAGTTCGATTAGTTTCAGCTAATATAGAAGAAACTCATATCAATGATAAAGGAATTATTATAAATATTATTCAAACTATTTTTTGATAATAATAAAAACTTATTAAATTAAAATCTAAAATTATAATAATTCTAGATAATAGAATTAAAGCTATTCTAACTTCATAAGAAATTGTTTGAGCTACAGCACGTAAACCCCCTAATAAAGCATAATTTGAATTTGAAGATCAACCAGCAATTATAACAGTATATACCCCTATACTTGTACAACAAAGAAAAAATATTAACCCTAAACTAAATCTAATTATATTAAAATAATAAGGAACTAATACTCAAATAACCAAAGATAAAATAAATCTAATAATAGGAGAAAAATAATAACAATAATAATTAGAAAAATTAGGATAAGTAGTTTCCTTAGTAAATAACTTAATTGCATCAGAAAATGGCTGAAGAATACCAATTAAACCAACTTTATTAGGACCTTTACGAATTTGAATATAACCTAAAACTTTTCGTTCTAATAAAGTTAAATAAGCAACCCCAATTAAAACCCCTAAAATTAAAATCAATAATCCAATTAAAATCATTATTAAATCATTTAATATCATTACTATATATATAAATTATTATATATTAATGAATTCTAAAATCATTACATTTTTCTGCCAAAATAGTTAAATTTATTATTTTATTTAATAAAATTCAATTTAACTTAATTTAATTATTATATTTAATCCTTTCGTACTAAAATATAAAATTATTTAAAAGATAGAAACCAACCTGGCTTACACCGGTTTGAACTCAGATCATGTAAGATTTTAATGATCGAACAGATCAAAATTTTAAACTTCTGCATTTAAATTTTATCTTAATCCAACATCGAGGTCGCAAACTTTTTTTCTTATACGAACTAAAAAAAAAAATTACGCTGTTATCCCTAAGGTAATTTTTTCTTATAATCAAAAAATTTGGATCATTTAATCATTTATTTATGTTTTATTAAAAAAAAAGTTATATTTATTTTTCTATCACCCCAATAAAATAATTAATAATATTTAGAATAAACTATTTATTAAAAAACTAAAAATTAATAATTATAAAACTCTATAGGGTCTTCTCGTCTTTTTAATTTATTTTAACTTTTTAATTAAAAAATTAATTTCTAATAAATATTTTAGAGACAATTTATATTTCATCCAATCTTTCATACAAGTCACCAATTAAGAGACTAATGATTATGCTACCTTTGTACAGTCAATATACTGCAGCCCTTTAATTATTAAATCAGTGGGCAGATTAGACTTTAAATTATTAACCAAAAAGACATGTTTTTGATAAACAGGTGAATATAACTTTTTGTCGAATTCCTTTAAAACAACTTTTTTAAAATTAACAATCAAATTTAATTATTTATATACTAATTTTATCATTATAACTAATTTTATTATATTAAAAAAAATTTTTTTATAAAAAATTAAATTTTTAATTAAATTTTCAATTTTATTGAAATTATTTATAATAAATTAAAATTTATTAACAATATAAATTATAAAATTTTCAAATATTAATAATTTATTATAAAATTTTAAATTAAAGCTTATCCCTTAAAATATTAAATTTAATTTTAAAATTAATTAATTAATTAATTAATTTTAAAATTAAATTAAAAATTAAATTTTTTTCTAAAATAACTAGATATATTTAAAAACGAATAACATTTCATTTCTAATTAATTATTTAAAATATTTATGAAACAATAAATTTACTAATTAATTAACTCTTTTAAATTCGAGAAATATTAATAAAAAAAAATTTTTTAATAAACTCTGATACACAAGATACAATAAATTAAATTTACTTATAAATTAATTTATATTTAAATAATTATTTCAAAATTCTTTCACAATACTAATTTACTATAAAATTTCAAATTTTTTCTATTAAAAATACTTTAACCCCCATTAAATATTTTCAAATATTAAAATTTCTTTTATTAATTAACCCCAATTATTAATTATACCCCACCAAATTAATTAAAACATAATATCTTTTCAATGTAAATGAAATACTTATTCAAGCTCTAATTTGATCTTTCTAGAAACACTTTCCAGTACCTCTACTTTGTTACGACTTATTCCAATTTATAAATGAAAGCGACGGGCAATATGTACATATTTTAATTATTAATCATTTTATAAAATTTTATAAAATTACATTTAAATCCAATTTCATTTAATCTTTCCATATTAAAATCCAAATTAAATAAATTTATTGTAATCCATTATATTCTTAATTATATTCTGCATCTTGATCTGATTTAATTTTTAATTTTAAATTTTAAATATTATTATTATAAAAAAATATTTTTTTAACAACGATATACAAAATTTTAAATTAAGTAAATTTATTCGTGGATTATCAATTATTAAACAGATTCCTCTAAATAAACTAAAATACCGCCAAATTATTTAAGTTTCAATAAATTATCTACTATTTTAGTATTTTTATTTAATTTTTTAATAATAGGGTATCTAATCCTAGTTTTTAACAAAATTTATTAATTCATAATTATAAAATAATTTTTTAAAAAATTAAAATTTCACCTAATAATTCTTAATTTAAATTATTAACCTAATTAATTATTAATAACTAAAAAATTTTAAATTAACTTTTGTATAACCGCAACTGCTGGCACAAAATTAGTTATTAATTTAAATATTACTAAATCTTAATTTCTTAAATTTTTAAAATTAATTACTGCAAAAAAATTAAATATTATTTAAATAATTAATATATAACACTAAAATTTACATGTAAAATAAACTTAAAATAAAATAAACAAACCATAAAAAATTTATTTATCTGTAAATTTTTTCACATAGAATTTTTTTTTTTTTTTTTTTTTATATTAAAATATTTAATTAATATTAATTATTTTATTTAATTAAAATAATTAATATCAATTATTAAAATATATATATTTTCTCTCTCTCTCTTTTATAATATTAAATGTAAATATAAAATTGCTATATAAATTTTTATAATTTAATAAATAATAATATATATATATAATTAATAATTATTTTTTTACAATTAATTTTATGTATATATATATTTATATATTAATTAAATATTTAATTTATTTATATAAAAATAATAAATTAAATATTTAATATAAATATATATATATATATATATGTGTGTGTGTGTGTATATATATATATATATATGTGTGTGTGTGTGTAAATATTTATTTAATAAATTAATTAATTAATTAATAAAATAAATTCAATTTTTTTTTAAACCATTTGCAATAAAATTTCATATAAATAAATTTAATTTTAAA